TCGGATGAATTGATTTCTAGACATGAAAGCGTAGGAACTCAACGGGACTCCCTTCTTTGTTTGTATGATTCGAGGGGAAAGGGCCCGTTGGGTTCTTAAGAATCATAGTCTTTTTTTTCGTCTAAAAAACAAAGTGGACTTCTTTTCTGCCGTTTCAAAAAACTCCATTCTATTTTTTCTGATGATACTTTTGCAAAATAAACTTCATTGATTGATTCAGAACACCTGTTCCTTGATCTTGATAGTATCAATGAGTATTTTCCAAGTTAGAAGAAAGGGGGAATCACTCAATTTCCTGGATTATATATATTTCTGTAGATTTGATATCGTACAAATACTTTCGATACTCTATTTACCTATTTATTTTAATATCTCAGAAAAATGGAAATTTTTTATAAGTTCGTTCTATTTAATCAATAAAATGAGATTCTCCCCTTTTTTTGTTTGTCCACTACTTTATTGTACGTAAGAAAATTCTACGTAATAAATCGAAAAAAAAAAAGTTCTGATACATCTGGAAAAGCGAAACCAAGACTAGGAGACGAACAGGATCAAAAATCATTACTCTTTCGACACAAGAAAAGGAATTTTCTACACCCCTTTCTTGTGTCGAAGACTAGAAGGACGAATAATGCCTCCTAGTCTTATTTGTTCCCCGTAACTCTAGTTTGTTCTATTACCCGCTTACTTATGCCTTACTTATGCTAATATCTATCCCAATTTTATTCTATTTGAAATAGAATAAAATTGATACATTTTATGACATTGAAATCTGGCAATAGTAATATAGTCGTACTAATTCAATTTGGCTAAAAAAACAAAGAAAGAGATGGTAAAGTCATAAAGTCAAATAAAATAGTCCTCTTCAAACAAAAATTTACCTATTATGACTAGTAATACGGTACAAGGGATTCCCGAAAGCTCATAGAAAAAAAGCAAGTAAATAAAAGGTTTTTCGGAATTTCATTTTTTTGTTTTTTTATCATACATAATTGACAACAATAATTTGGTTCTTTTTACGAACCTGATGTCGATAAATCCACGAGTCTAGAAATTCATTTCGGCCAATTGAACTTTCTCGAACTGTTTCTTTTTAAGAACCAAAAAGATTTGTGCCAAAATAACAGATGCCAAGAAGAACAAAAGACCTTGGACACGTAATGGATCTTGAAGTACTATTTCTGCATCTCCCTGACCAAATCCACCCACATTAGGATTACTTGTTAATGGTTGATCAAATTTGATGGATTCACCCTCTGAAACAAGGAGTTCTGGTCCTGGAGGGATAATATCAACCACTTGACGTCCATCCGATGGATCTGTTATGGTTATTTCATATCCCCCTTTTTCTTTTCGTATGATTTTACTTACTATACCCGCTCCTGTAGCATTATAAACTGTATTGTTACTCTTGCTTCCGTCAGGATAAATCTGACCCCTTCCCCTATTGCCACCTACGTATATAGGATATTTTAAGAAGTGAACATCTTTCTTAGTAGCGGGGTCGGGGGAAAGAATAGGAAAGGCAATTTCACTATATTTCTGACCAGGGACAGGCCCTATCACAAGAATATTTTTTTGATTAGGGCGATAGCTCTGAAAAGACAAATTGCCTATCTTTTCTTTCATCTCGGGAGAAATACGATCGGAAGGAGCTAATTCAAACCCCTCTGGTAAAATAAGAACAGCCCCTACATTCAAACCCCCCTTCTTACCATTAGCAAGAACTTGTTTCACTTGCTTATCATAAGGAATTCGAACAACTGCTTCAAATACAGTATCAGGAAGTACCGCTTGTGGAACCTCAATATCCACGGGCTTATTAGCTAAATGGCAATTGGCACATACAATACGCCCAGTCGCTTCTCGTGGATTTTCATAACCCTGCTGCGCAAAAATGGGATATGCACTTGAAATGGATGTCCGAGTTATGATATATATCATAAGCGATACGGAAATAGATCGAGTAATCTGTTCCTTTATCCAAGAAAAATTATTTCTAGTTTGCATGGTCTAATCATTGATCCGAAAATTTCTACAATAAATTGGGTAGGTCGCTAGTATAGTTCCCTATCCACGATTTTGCTATTTATTGGAATCATTTTACTGGAATACTATAGTATGAAAAGTATGAAAATCCCCCGGATAGAAAGTTTTTAATGCTTATGTAGAACTACAAAGAAAGAAACATTCTAATTGGATTAAATTAATATTGGTGGATCATTTATCAATCATTCATTGAATGATAAATAACTACAAGTGACGGAGATACACGATTTAAATAACGGAAAATCCAATATTTAAAAATAGTATCGAGGATAACTGGAAAGGTGGAAACAAGACCAGATATAATTTGATCATTATGAACAAATCCAAAATCTTTGTAGACAGAACCAATCATTAGTTCCCAACCGTGGGGTGAATGAAATCCGATACATAAATCGGTTAATAAAAGAATCGAAAAAGCTTTTACTGTATCACTTAAGTTATATAGGAATTCCTGAGCCCAAGAGTTAAGAATAACAAGTTCTTCATTACCTAAAATTGAATAACCGCTTAGAATACCAAAACAGATTATATTTGTCGAGAAGTGCAAAATCGTATGGATACGATCCTCGTTGTATATCTTGATTAATTGGATCGTTTCTTTGTGAATTGCTATAGAAAGCTTTTGTAGATCTGTCTCCGAGTATTCCTTGATCATTTCGTCCAAGAAGAGGATTTCCTCTAATTCTATGAACTTTTCTAGAATACTTTTTTCTTGAATATCATTCAAAAAAATTGCGGATTGCCCAGTATTTGACCAATTTGTAACCCAAGATTCCATGCTTTTAGTAAATGAGAGAGAAATCCACCAGGGCAAAAATATTATAGATGCAAGATACAAAAGAGGAGTGAATGCTTTCTTTTTTGCCATTTTTCACCTGTGAATTTTGAATTAACCCACTGACTCTATGTGATCGAATATTTCTTTCAAACATGAGTTCTAGACAAGGTATCAAACCTATGAATCTATTTTAGTTGTAATTTTGTTTGAATCTAGAAACAATACAGAAATAGACTACGACTCCACTTCGAATTTGAATCAAGAAATAATCCAAAATATTGTTTCCAGATATCTCAATTCATCAAATTCCAACCAAGTGTCTCTTTTCGATGAATGACCGAAAGAAGTACTTTAAGAAATGAATATTATTGAGATTTTGAGACGAAAGAACTCCTATTTCGAAAAAATTCCAATGATTCCCCATAGCCAAGAATAGAATAATTGAGAGAAAGATATTGTGATGATCAAACAAATAAGCGGCAAAACAAGACAGAAATGGGCCAGTTATCATTATTAAGAAACCCCATTATTGGTTAGTAAGGAACACAAACGAAAGGATAAAAAAAGGTCGATTGACAAAAAGGAACTAATTTACAAGATATGATTTATCCGCATCTAAAGTATCACTTCCAACAAATATGAAACTTAACAAAAAAAGAGTTTTGTTTTATGGTTGTTCCATATACGTCGGCTTTGGCTCGACTGAACGTTCTGACGAAACTTCAGTTAAGTTATGTTATAGAAAAAAAAGGATTCTTGTATTTTTTCCCTCCTGCTGAGAAAGCATTCGTTCTTCAGCCCAGTTCCTTTTAAAAGACTTCAATTGGTACGCGCAAGAAATAGGCCAATTCCGCGGCTTTTTGTTCAATTTCTCGTGGAGTCAAATTCTCATCAGTGCGAGTCAACGGAATAGCCCCCCGGCCTCTGATGTCCATATAAAGGACACGACGAGCATAAATACCCTCTTTAACTTCTATTCTAACGGATTGAATATCTTTTATGCGGAATCGGAGGAATATGCGACGGTTTTTTCCAGGAAATCCCCAACGAAAAATACATACTATTCCTTTCTTTCTATCGAATCGATCATAACCACTACCTACATTCCAGGAAATTGTGCACCACAAATAGGAACTAATAAAAAGACCCGCGATCCCGTAGAAAGACATCACGATCCCTTGTGGAAAAAAAATGATTTCCTGAGACGGAACAAAAGGTAGCAAATTTCTACCAAGATAACTGGAAATTCCAACCAATAAGAATCCTAATGAACCTAAAAAAACGATAAGGGCCCAGCAAAAATTACTTAGTTTTCGAGACCCCGTTATAAGTTCTATCCATATATGTTCTGATCGCCAACTCATACTTGATCCGATTGCATTTTATTGGAATTGAGAAAATACCCCAAATGGTTTTTACTTTTTTTCTTTCCGAAGGAATTCTCATCAACTAGCACTAGTTTGATGTGAACTAGCACTAGTTTGATGTGAACCTTTAGGAGTAATTCATCAAATTGGTTAGATCTAAAATAATAACATACTCTTCATATAATCCCAATATACATATTGATATACATATAGATCGACCAACTTTACATTTTAGGCATCTGACGATCCTGATCTATTTGAAACTAGCTAGAATTCATTTACCCATAGATCCTTTTCTGCAGGCATAAGAGCTTTTTCCTTTCTGTTCGGCGGAAATCACATGTTATACCACATTTCCCGAACTAAATATCTGTGTTATGCTACAAGTGTAAGTTTCAAAAAAAAAAACGGATAAGATTGAATTGGGTCTCCTTAGATCTAAACAATCTTGTTTTTTTGAACATGAAGAAATAAAGAAGCCATTGCAATTGCCGGAAATACTAGGCCTACTAAAGGCACAAAAATAGAGGGAAAGTTGAAAGTTATCATAAAATGGGTACCTCGATTTACTATTTGTACCTGTTATTAGTTTTTTAAAATATCATTTTTTATATTTATACTAATTATAATTAAGAATTGTAATTATTATGAATTCGTAGTTATTATTAATTAATTCAATTTGAAAATTCTTAGTAGAGATATAAGTATCTATATATCTAAGTGAGTATATAGAATAAGTCCAAGGAATGTAGAACTAAATAAATGGACTTATTCATCTAAGCTAACTACTTGTTTGCTACAAATAA